TTCTTAATAATCATAATACCTTATCCGGTTAAATCCCAAAATGGATTATCTTTTTCTGATATTTGAAATATTTCAAAAACCCCATTAGACTTTTTTATTAATGGGGTTTTTGAAAAAGTAACTTCATTAATTAATTCAGAACATTTGTTCCTCGATAGTAGCTATTGATACTTTACAAAGTTATAAGAAAGAAGAAATAGATCTATTTTTTTTCTTTTCCTGGATGATTATATATTTTCTATTTTTCTGTCGATACAATATCATGCAAAATTTGCTATACTATATAGAACTCTACTAATAGAATCTTACTCTATTTTTTTTTAGTATCTCATCAAAGTTGAAATTTTTTTTCGAAGTTAATTGAAGAAGTTCTATTTGCTCAAAGAACTTCCACTTTTTTGTTTGTCCACTACTATTTATATGATGTACTAATTACATGTTGTACTAAATGGAATTTCTTTATACGTAAAAATAAATTTATAAATATAAAAAAAACGAGATTGTGAGAAACGGGGCAAACTAGAAATATGAAAAATATGAATCTTTTACGAGTAGGATTACATTATTATTTCGACACAAGAAAAGAATGTGAAAATTCCTTTTCTTGTGTCGAAGACTAGGAAGACGAATAGAATAATACCTCCTAGAATCCCTTGTTTCGTTGATTTTCCCTTTGCTTTTCGACTTCCCTATTTTGTACTTAATATCTAGTCGAATTGAATTCTATTATCGAATTGAATTCTATTAGAATAGAAAAACGATTGATACATTCGATGACAGTGAAATTTACCAAGAGTGACATAATTACACCGAAATAAAAATTCAAAAATTGAGGGATATAGTATATATATGACTAGTAATACCAATATGGGAAAAGTAATTCGAAAAATCTGATACAAAAAGAATATAAACAAAAGCAAAAGATTTTTCAGAATTCTTTTTTTTATCATACAAAATTGCCAACACAAATTGAGTTCTTAAAAAGAACTTGATGTTGATAAATTCGTAGATCTAGAAATTCATTTCGGACAATTGAACTTTCTCGAACTGTTTCTTTTTAAGAACTAAAAAGATTTGTGCCAAAATAATAGATGCCAAGAAGACCAAAAGGCCCTGGACACGTAATGGGTCTTGAAGTACTATTTCCGCATCCCCCTGACCAAATCCACCCACATTAGGATTACTCGTTAATGGTTGATCCAGTTTGATAGATTCGCCTTCTGAAACAAGAAGTTCCGGTCCTGGAGGTATACTATCAATCACTTGGCGTCCCTCTGACGCATCCGTTATAGTTATTTCATATCCCCCTTTTTCTTTTCGTATGATTTTGCTTACTATACCTGCTGCTGTAGCATTATAAACCGTATTGTTGCTTTTGCTCCCGTCGGGATAAATCTGACCCCTTCCCCGGTTTCCGCCTACGTATATGGGATATTTTAAGAAGCGAACATCCTTGCTAGTAGCGGGATCAGGAGAAAGAATAGGAAAGGTTATTTCACTATATTTCTGACCAGGAACAGGACCTATCACAAGGATATTTTTTTTAGTAGGTCGATAATTCTGAAAAGACAGATTACCTATCCTTTCTTTCATCTCTGGCAAAATACGATCAGCAGGGGCTAATTCAAATCCCTCGGGTAAAATCAGAACAGCCCCCACATTCAAAGCTCCCTTTTTACCATTAGCAAGAACTTGTTTCAGTTGCATATCATAAGGAATTCGAACAACTGCTTCAAATACAGTATCAGGAAGTACCGCTTGTGGAACCTCAATATCCACAGGCTTATTAGCTAAATGACAATTCGCACATACAATACGGCCTGTTGCTTCGCGCGGATTTTCATAACCTTGCTGTGCAAAAATGGGATACGCGTTTGAAATGCCCGCCCGAGTTATTATATATATCATAAGCGATACGGAAATGGAACGAGGAATCTGTTCCTTTATCCAAGAAAAGGTCTTTCTAGTTTGCATGGTCCAATCGTTGATCCCGAAAATATTTACAATAAAATTAGGTGGGTCGCTAGTATACTTCCCTATCCACGATCCTGCTATTTACTAAAAAATTTTTACTAAAATATAGTAAAAGTTCGAAACGAATCTCTTAGATGTATAGAAAAAAGAGGATTTTAAATGTTTTGCTTATGTACAAAATAACAAACATTCTAATTGGGTCGGTATTTTTCAGTCATTCATTGAATGATAAATCACTACAAGTGACGGAGATACACGATTTAAATAACGGAAGATCCAATATTTAAAAATTGTATCGATAATGACTGGAAAAGTAGAAACAAGGCCGGATATAATTTGATCGTTATGAGCAAATCCAAAATCTTTGTAGATAGAGCCAATCATTAGTTCCCAACCGTGGGGTGAATGGAATCCTATACACAAATCGGTTAATAAAAGAATAGAAAAAGCTTTTATTGTGTCGCTTAAGTTATATAGGAATTCTTGAACCCAAGAATTCAAAATAATAAGTTCTTCGTTACCAAGAATAGAATAGGCAATTAGAATAACGAAACAGATTATATTTGTCGAAAAGTGCAAAATCGTATGGATACGATCCTCATTGTACATCTTTATCAATTGGATCGTTTCTTTGTGAATTCCGATACGAAACTTTTGTAGATTTGTTTCCGGGTATTCTTTTATCATTTCGTTCAAAAAAAAGAGTTCCTCTAATTCTATGAATTTTTCTAGAATACTCTTTTCTTGAAGATCATTTAAAAAAGTTTCGGATTTACTAGTATTCCACCAATTAATAACCCAAGATTCCAGACTTTTATTAAATAAAAAAGAAATCCACCAGGGCAAAAACACTATAGATGTAAGATATAGAAGGGAAATTAATGCTTTTTTTTTTTCATTTTTTCGTCTGTGAATTTGTAATGAACCCCTCTTATCTGTCAACTCTATAGGATTTCTAATTTCTATCAAGCATAAGTTCTATTACAAGGCCTCGAAGCTATGAACCTATAAGAAAGAGCACACGAATGAAAAAAAATAGAGTTTCCGGATATCTCAATTGTTCAAATTGGAAGTAATTCTCTCGTTTCAATGAATGCCCGAAGAGCTACTTCAAATTCTGATTTCGAGATGAAAGAATTACTTTGTATTAAAATAACAAATATTTCGACAAAAAATTAGCCAATTGACTATAGTCTACAAGATTAATTGAGAGGGATTTCTGAAGAATATTTTGACATGATGATCAAAAAAAAATGAGTGGCAAAAGCAAAATAAGACGGAAAAGCTTTTGTTCAAAGTTATCATTATAAGTGGCCCGAGTGGTCCAAGCTTTTGCTCATTAAGGAGCACAAAAAAGGGAAAAAAAGAAAGGTTGATTGGCGGAAATTTTTTACAAGATATGATCTATTGATATCTAACACATCAATTTCCAATATTGAAAAGAAAAAGAGAGTTTCTTTATTCTAGATCTTATTCCGAACTGTTTTATTTTCTTGATCTATGAGATGAGTCTATTATTTCAATTACTTACTGGTTACTGAATTTACATAAGAAAAAAAGACTTTTGGATTTTTTGGCTCTTTCTAAAAAATTGGTACATGCAAGAAATAGGCCAGTTCCGCAGCTTTTTGCTCAATTTCTCGTGGAGTCAAATTATCATCAGTACGGGTTAAAGGAACAGCTCCCCGGCCTCTGATTTCCATATAAAGGACACACCTAGCAGAAATGCCCTCTTTAGCTTCTATTCTGATAGATTGAATATCTTTCATACGGAATCGGAGTACGATGCGACGATTTTTGCCAGGGAATCCCCAACGAAAAATACACACTACTCCCTCTTTTCTATCGAATCGATCATAACCACTACCGACATTCCACGCAATTGTACACCACAAATAAGAGCTAATAAATAGACCAGCAATCCCATAGAAAGACATTACGAGCCCTTGTGGAAAAAAAATTATTTGCTGAAACGGAAAGAAAGATATCAAATTTTTGCCAAGGTAACTGGAAATTCCAACCAACAAAAACCCCAATGAACCTAAAAAAAGTATTAAGGCCCAGCAGAAATTATTTATTTTTCGAGACCCCGCTATAAATTCTATCCATATATGTTCTGATCCCCAATTCATACTCGATCCAGTTGCGTTTTATTGGAAGTGGGAGACTAGCCCAACAGAATTCCCAACAGAATTTTACTTTACTTTATATTGTTTCAAAAGTAACTTTCATCAACTCGCACTATTGTGATGTGAATCCTTAGGAAAAATTCATCGAATTCGTTAGATCTAAGAGTCTTTTCATATGATCTCCTATCTACACACATATGGATCCATTCGCTTTGTCAGGTATTCACTCCAATTTTTTCAAACAGGTCATTTACTTATATAGCACATTTACATCTGCAAAAGAACCTCTTCCTCTTTCTTTGTTTGAAAGAAAGCATATGTTATATCATAATCGTGAAAAAAAAAATAGATGAAATTTACCCCCATCGGATCTAAAAAATCTTGTTTTTTTGAACATAAAGAAATAAAGAAGTCATCGCAATTGCCGGAAATACTAAGCCTACTAAAGGCACAAAAATAGAAGGTAAGTTATTAAGAATTATCATAGAATGGACGCCTCGATTTAATATTTGTACCTGTTATTTATATTAATCTTTAATTACCTTTTCTTGTTATTTATATTGTTAGAAAGATATCTTAGAATCATTAGAATTCCTATATAATTATACTAAGTATTTCTAAGTGAGTATATATAATAAAATACTAAGGAGTGTAGAACTAAGTAAATGGACTTATTCAGTTTTCTACCTGAACTATATGTATGATAATCCACTTGTTTGTTATTCTTCTTTTTTATCTTTTTCTTATTTTATAACTTAAAAAAAATCAAGAGTTTTTTCCGCTCCCGAGAAATTCGTTTTTTTATTAGTTAGCTTTCTTCGTAGAAGAAAGAATTTAATCTTTTCTCTTGTTGATAGGGGTTTCGTAATTAGAAATCAGAAATATCGGTAAAAAAAT